GTGTACCTAATAAAAAAGCAGTTTTGGTAATTGGGATATGTTTTGTTAAACCCCCCATATAAACCATATTCTGACTTTTATTTGGAGAATATCCAACAAGAGTTTCCATTGAATGAATAACGGATCCGGATCCTAAAAATAATAATGCTTTCGAATAAGCATGAGTAATCAAATGAAATAAAGCACTTCGATACGACCCCATACCTAGAGCTAACATCATATAACCCAATTGAGACATTGTGGAATAGGCTAAACCTCTCTTAATGTCTTTTTGAGCAAGGGCAAAAGTAGCCCCGAATAATATTGTTATTACTCCTACCAAAGAGATGAAATTCATTATGTGAGGGATGACTATGAAAAGAGGAATAAGCCGAGCTACAAGAAAAATGCCCGCAGCTACCATAGTAGCTGCATGTATAAGAGCCGAAATAGGAGTAGGCCCCTCCATGGCATCCGGTAACCATACATGAAGGGGAAATTGTGCAGATTTAGCAACCGCACCGGAAAATAATAGAACGGCACAGAAAGTAACAAATAAAAAATTTACTTCATTATGATTATTAGAAATCAAGTTATTGAATATTTTGAATAAATCTCGAAATTCGAAACTCCCTGTTATCCAATAAAAACCTAAAATTCCTAATAATAAACCAAAATCCCCAACACGATTAGTTACAAATGCCTTTTGGCAAGCATTTGCAGCAACAGGCCGTGTGAACCAAAACCCTATTAATAGATATGAACACATTCCTACCAATTCCCAAAAAATATAAATTTGTATCAAATTAGAACTAGTAACTAATCCTAACATAGAAGTACTGAAAAAACTCATATAAGCAAAAAATCTCAAATATCCTTGATCATACGACATATAATTATCACTATAGATAAGAACCATAATTCCAATAGTAGTGATTAATATTGACATAATAGAAGTAAGCGGGTCGATCAAGTAACCGAATTCTAAAGAAAAATCATTATTAATGATCCAAGACCATACATATTGATAGATAGAACTGCCATTTATTTGCTGAATAAACAGATTGATCGAAAAAATCATGACTATACTTAACAAAAAAACACTTTGAAAAGCCCACATACGGCGAAGACTTTTTGTTGCCGACGGAAAAAGAAGAAGTCCCGCTCCTATTAACATAGGAACTGGAAGTGGAAGGAAAGGTATTATCCACGAATATTGATATGTCTGTTCCATAAAAAAGTTTTTTATTCTTAATTGATTGTTTCCGATTTACTGGATCCTACCCCCTTTCAATTTCAAAACAAAAGGGGTCAATAAAAAAATAAAGAGATGTACTAACTTAAAGATATTTTTCGAATTTTATATATTATCTGGGTCTTTCCAAATTAAATATTAAAATAAAGAAGTTACAATTGGGCAAATGATATGACCTACTTGCTCATAAAAAGCGAATTTAGTTATTAACTAAGATTTTTCTTAAAATAACGAAAATACAAAATTTCATTATTATTAAATCACTTTATATTCATAAAGTAATGATAAAAAATTACACTAAAAAGAAATCTGATATGAATCGATATGAATCATAGGATTAACAAAGGTACAATTTTTGTACAAATCTCGCTTTTTAGTCAGTTTGTTCCAAATCATTAACTAGTTTCAGTATGAAACTGATTGATTAGTTTACGTTTCAATAAAAAAACATTTATAGGAAACACTATAATATCTAACATTTTATATTTTCTATAAGATTTATTTTTATATTTATAAAAAAGGGGGTAATTATCAAAAGGGGGTAAAATAAAATCAAATTTAATAAAAAAATAACGAAGATTTTTTTTAACAAAACGTGTATCTTTTAACAGATTCATTTATTTAATTACTAGTTTGATTCGAATTTTAAAATGGAATTTCGAAGTATTCTTTACTCAAGTTTGACCAATTAATAGAAAAATTTAAAGTTTTCATTAGGCTTTTCATTAGGCAATGGGTTCTTAAAGGGTTCTTAAATCCTTCGGTCTATTTTATGTAGAAAAAAAATTTAATTATATTTTTATAGTAAGATTTTGTATGATTTTCGCATATTTTTTATCTATATATATATATGTTTTTTTGTTTTCTCTAGGTAATATATATTATATTATCTAATTATTCTCTATAAAATAATAAAATAACTAGATAATGAATATATTCGTTTTGACCAATAGATGTCTTTCACATCCAACTATAACAACGAGTAACCTCTTAATTTTTAAATGGCAGTTCCAAAAAAACGTACTTCTATATCAAAAAAGCGTATTCGTAAAAATATTTGGAAAGGGAAGGGATATTGGGCAGCCTTAAAAGCGTTGTCATTAGGTAAATCTCTTTCTACCGGAAACTCAAAAAGTTTTTTTGTGCGACAAAAAAAGTCATAAAATAAAACATTGGAATAATCCGAATATAAAAATAGGCCCATTTCATTCTTAATAGGAAATCAACAAACCTATTGTTTGTTGCTAATCAATATGAACTATAACT